GTTTATGTAGCTTAATGTATTTCTAAAGCAAGACACTGAAAATGCCTAGACGGGCTTACACCCCATAAACAAATAGGTTTGGTCCTAGCCTTTCTATTAACTCTTAGCAAGATTACACATGCAAGCATCCCCGCTCCAGTGAAGACACCCTACAAATCATTATGATGAGAAGGAGTAAGTATCAAGCACGCTCTAATGCAGCTCAAAACACTTTGCTTAGCCACACCCCCACGGGAAACAGCAGTGACTAATATTTAGCAATAAACGAAAGTTTAACTAAGCTATGTTATTATAGGGTTGGTCAATTTCGTGCCAGCCACCGCGGCCATACGATTGACCCAAGCTAATAGACATCGGCGTAAAGAGTGTTTTAGATCAATATATTTAATAAAGCTAAACTTCATCTAAACTGTAAAATCCTAGCCAATGTAAAATAAACTACGAAAGTGGCTTTAAAAATTCTGAATACACAACAGCTAAGACCCAAACTGGGATTAGACACCCCACTATGCTTAGCCCTAAACTCTAATAGTTTAAATAACAAAACTATTCGCCAGAACACTACAAGCAACAGCTTAAAACTCAAAGGACTTGGCGGTGCTTCACATCCCCCTAGAGGAGCCTGTTCTATAATCGATAAACCCCGATCCACCCTACCATCTCTCGCTCAGCCTATATACCGCCATCTTCAGCAAACCTCAACAAGAGACCCAAAGTAAGCTCAAATGCCTCCGCAAAAACGTTAGGTCAAGGTGTAGCCCATGAGATGGGAGAAATGGGCTACATTTTCTATATTAGAATAGTCCACGATAACTCTTATGAAACCTGAGAGTCCAAGGAGGATTTAGTAGTAAATTAAGAATAGAGTGCTTAATTGAATTAGGCCATGAAGCATGCACACACCGCCCGTCACTCCCCTCAAATATATGTATAAGAATTATTTAACTAAACGTTCTGCTAATTATATAGAGGGGATAAGTCGTAACATGGTAAGTGTACTGGAAGGTGCACTTGGATAAATCAAGGCATAGCTCAATACAAAGCATCCGGCTTACACCCAGAAGACATCAACACTATTTGATTGCCTTGAGCTAACACTAGCCCAAAAATCAAAGATATCAATATTAAAACAATATACATAGACTAAATCATTTATACGTATAAAAGTATAGGCGATAGAAAGTTTACTTTTTGGCGCTATAGAGATAGTACCGCAAGGGAAAGATGAAAAAAAGAAATAAAGCACAAAATAGCAAGGATTCACCCCTGTACCTTCTGCATAATGAACTAATTAGAAATTACTTGGCAAAGAGAACTAAAGCCAAAAACCCCGAAACCAGACGAGCTACCCAAAAACAGCCAAAAGAGCACACCCGTCTATGTAGCAAAATAGTGGGAAGATTTCTGGGTAGAGGTGATAGGCCTACCGAGCCTGGTGATAGCTGGTTATCCAAGATAGAATCTTAGTTCAACCTTAAGTTTACCTGCAGAATTATTAATCCCCCTGTAAACTTAATTGTTATTCTAAAGAGGGACAGCTCTTTAGACACTAGGAAAAAACCTTACACAGAGAGTAAAAATTTGGCCCTCCATAGTTGGCCCAAAAGCAGCCATCAATTAAGAAAGCGTTCAAGCTCAACATTATCTATCCAAAAAATTCCAAACATAATAATGAACTCCTCATACTACATTGGATTAATCTATTTTATTATAGAAATAATAATGCTAGTATTAGTAACATGAATACTTTCTCCTGCGCATAAGTCTAAGTCAGATCGAAAACTTCACTGACACTTAACAGCCCAATACTAATAAACATAAACAAGCCAGTATTACTAACACTGTTAATCCAACACAGGCATGCCCCAAGGAAAGGTTAAAAAAAGTAAAAGGAACTCGGCAAACTTAACCCCGCCTGTTTACCAAAAACATCACCTCTAGCATTACCAATATTAGAGGCACTGCCTGCCCAGTGACACATGTTTAACGGCCGCGGTACCCTGACCGTGCAAAGGTAGCATAATCACTTGTTCTTTAAATAGGGACTCGCATGAATGGCAACACGAGGGTTTAACTGTCTCTTACTTTTAACCAGTGAAATTGACCTGCCCGTGAAGAGGCGGACATAATATAACAAGACGAGAAGACCCTATGGAGCTTTAATTTACTAATGCAACCAAAACCTATATAAATCCACGGATTCAACCCACTACCACTCCTGCATTAAAAATTTCGGTTGGGGTGACCTCGGAGCACAATTAAACCTCCGAATAATCCATGCTAAGACCACACAAGTCAAGGCTACCAGTATCTATAATTGATCCAATAACTTGATCAACGGAACAAGTTACCCTAGGGATAACAGCGCAATCCTATTCCAGAGTCCATATCGACAATAGGGTTTACGACCTCGATGTTGGATCAGGACATCCTAATGGTGCAGCAGCTATCAAGGGTTCGTTTGTTCAACGATTAAAGTCCTACGTGATCTGAGTTCAGACCGGAGCAATCCAGGTCGGTTTCTATCTGTTTTACATTTCTCCCTGTACGAAAGGACAAGAGAAATAGGGCCCACTTCACAAAGTGCCCTCCCCCCATAAATGACTTAGTCTCAATTTAACAAAAACCTCATAATATGGCCCAAGAACAGGGCTTGTTAAGATGGCAGAGCCCGGCAATTGCATAAAATTTAAGACTTTACAACCAGAGGTTCAACTCCTCTTCTTAACAATATGTTCACAATAAATCTTCTACTTATTATTTTACCCATCATAGCTGCCATAGCATTTCTTACACTCACCGAACGAAAATTATTAGGCTATATACAACTACGTAAAGGACCTAACGTCGTAGGCCCCTATGGGTTATTACAACCCTTTGCCGACGCAATAAAACTCTTTACTAAAGAACCCTCAAAACCTTCAACCTCCACTACCTCCCTCTACATCATCGCACCAGCCCTAGCCTTCTTCATTGCCCTCCTCCTATGAGTACCCCTCCCCATACCCAACTCCCTAATTAATCTTAACCTAGGACTTTTATTTATTCTAGCCACATCCAGCCTAGCTGTCTATTCCATTCTATGATCAGGCTGAGCATCCAATTCAAATTATGCACTAATTGGAGCACTACGGGCAGTCGCCCAAACAATCTCATATGAAGTAACCCTCGCCATTATTATATTATCCGTACTACTAATAAGCGGGTCCTTCAACCTTCACACATTAATTACAGCACAAGAGCACTTCTGATTTCTCCTACCTTCATGACCCCTAGCCATAATATGATTTATTTCCACACTAGCAGAAACCAACCGAGCCCCCTTTGATCTAACAGAAGGCGAATCAGAACTAGTCTCGGGCTTTAACGTTGAATACGCTGCTGGTCCTTTTGCACTATTTTTCATAGCCGAATATATAAATATTATCATAATAAATGCCCTAACTACTACAATTTTCCTAGGAACATTATATCCCATTTATTCTCCGGAACTCTTCACTACATGCTTTATTACTAAAATACTCCTATTAACTTCCCTATTCCTATGAATTCGAGCAACCTACCCCCGATTCCGATACGATCAGCTTATACACTTATTATGAAAAAATTTCCTACCCCTCACACTAGCATTCCTTATATGATATATCTCAACGCCCATTATAACCTCCGGTATCCCCCCTCAAAACTAGAAATATGTCTGACAAAAGAGTTACTTTGATAGAGTAAATAATAGAGGTATTTAATCCTCTTATTTCTAGAATTATAGGCATCGAACCTACTCCTGAGAATCCAAACTCCTCCGTGCTACCTATTACACCCTATTCTAAAGTAAGGTCAGCTAATTAAGCTATCGGGCCCATACCCCGAAAATGTTGGTTATACCCTTCCCGTACTAATTAACCCACTAGCCCAACTTATTATTTACTCGACCATAATCACAGGCACTATCATCACACTAATAAGCTCACATTGATTCCTCGCCTGAGCAGGCCTAGAAATAAATATATTAGCATTTACCCCAATCCTAATTAAAAAAGCAAACCCCCGCTCCACAGAGGCCGCCACCAAATATTTCCTCACACAATCCACCGCATCCATAGTATTTATATTAGCAATTATTTATAATAGTGTAGTCTCCGGACAATGAACCATAATAAATAAACTCGACCAACTCCCATCCCTAATTACAACAGTAGCCCTCGCTACAAAACTAGGAATAACCCCCTTCCATTTCTGAGTTCCAGAAGTCACCCAAGGAACACCCTTAATTTCAGGACTGCTACTCCTCACATGACAAAAACTAGCCCCTCTCTCAATTATATATCAAATTTATCCATCAATCAATGTAAACGTCCTCCTAACTCTATCAACTCTATCCATTATAATAGGCAGCTGAGGGGGCCTTAACCAAACACAGCTACGTAAAATCATAGCATATTCCTCAATTACACATATAGGCTGAATAATGATAACATTAGTATACAACCCAAATATTACAGTCTTTTATTTATGCATTTATATTATCATAACAACCACCGCATTTTTAGCTCTAAACCTAAATTCAAACACCACAACCCTGATACTAGCCCGAACCTGAAACAAATTAACCTGATTAATACCACTAATATCATCCACCCTCCTGTCCATAGGAGGCCTACCTCCACTAACAGGATTTATACCAAAATGAGTCACCATTCAAGAACTCACAAAAAATAATAGTTATATTATTCCCACTGTCATAATTATTATGACTTTGCTTAACTTGTTCTTTTATATGCGCCTAATTTATGTTACCTCTATAACACTACTACCCACAACTAATAATATAAAAATAAAATGACAATTCGAAAATACAAAACCAACACTCTTCATCCCCCCACTCATCATTCTCACCACCCTCCTCTTACCAATGTCCCCAACAACCCTGGCTATTTTCTAGAAACTTAGGTTAACATAAGACCGAGGGCCTTCAAAGCCCCTAGCAAGTTAAATTACACTTAGTTTCTGAGACTTGTTAAGGACTGCAAAACTCTATTCTGCATCAACTGAACGCAAATCAATCACTTTAATTAAGCTAAGCCCTTACTAGATCAATGGGACTCAAACCCACAAACAATTAGTTAACAGCTAAACGCCTTAATCAACTGGCTTCGACCTACTTCTCCCGCCGCGGGGAAAAAAAGGCGGGAGAAGCCCCGGCAGAGGTCTTAAGCTGCTCCTTTGAATTTGCAATCCAACATGAAAATCACCTCGGGGCTGATAAAAAGAGGGCTCTACCTCTGTCCTTAGGTTTACAGCCTAATGCTTACTCAGCCATTTTATCTTTCCTTCTACCTATGCTCATTAACCGCTGGTTATTCTCTACAAATCATAAAGATATTGGAACTTTATATTTATTATTCGGAGCATGAGCTGGAATTATAGGCATAGCTATAAGTCTTCTAATCCGAGCCGAACTAGGCCAACCCGGTAACCTATTAGGCAACGACCATATTTATAATGTTATTGTTACTGCCCATGCATTCGTTATAATTTTCTTTATAGTTATACCCATCATGATTGGAGGCTTTGGAAACTGACTAGTGCCTCTAATAATTGGCGCTCCTGACATAGCATTTCCCCGCCTAAATAATATAAGCTTTTGACTTCTCCCGCCATCCTTCCTGCTTCTTCTTGCATCGGCTATAGTGGAAGCTGGCGCTGGAACCGGATGAACGGTCTATCCCCCTCTAGCAGGAAACTTGTCTCACCCAGGGGCCTCTGTAGATCTAACTATCTTCTCACTCCATCTAGCAGGTATCTCCTCTATCTTAGGGGCCATTAATTTCATCACAACTATTATTAACATAAAACCCCCCGCAATCTCCCAGTACCAAACACCTTTATTCGTTTGATCAGTTCTAATTACAGCAGTCCTATTACTTCTATCCCTTCCCGTACTAGCTGCCGGCATCACAATACTATTAACAGACCGTAATCTCAATACTACCTTCTTCGACCCTGCCGGTGGAGGAGATCCTATTTTATATCAACACTTATTCTGATTTTTTGGTCACCCCGAAGTCTATATTCTTATTCTACCTGGCTTCGGGATAATCTCCCACATTGTGACATATTACTCTGGAAAAAAAGAACCATTTGGATATATAGGTATGGTCTGAGCTATAATGTCTATCGGTTTCTTAGGCTTTATTGTATGAGCCCACCATATATTTACAGTTGGCATAGACGTAGATACACGAGCCTATTTCACCTCCGCTACTATAATTATTGCTATCCCAACTGGCGTCAAAGTCTTCAGCTGGCTTGCTACACTTCATGGAGGTAACATCAAATGATCCCCTGCAATACTCTGAGCCTTAGGCTTCATTTTCCTCTTTACCGTAGGAGGCCTAACTGGTATTGTATTAGCAAATTCATCCCTAGATATCGTATTACATGATACATACTATGTCGTAGCCCATTTCCACTATGTCTTATCAATAGGAGCGGTCTTCGCCATTATAGGAGGCTTTATCCATTGATTTCCTTTATTTTCAGGTTATACCCTAGACCAAGTCTGCGCCAAAGCCCACTTCGTAATTATATTTGTAGGTGTAAATTTAACTTTCTTCCCGCAGCACTTTCTTGGCTTATCTGGAATACCCCGACGCTACTCTGACTACCCTGATGCCTACACCACCTGAAATATTGTATCCTCTATAGGCTCCTTTATTTCCCTAGTAGCAATACTATTAATAGTCTATATAATCTGAGAGGCCTTCGCCTCAAAGCGTAAAGTCCTATTAATTGAACAGCCTACATCTAATCTGGAGTGACTACATGGCTCCCCTCCACCCTATCACACATTTGATGAGCCAGTCTTCATCAAAATCAAATAAAAAAGGAAGGAATCGAACCTTCTGAAACTGGTTTCAAGCCAATTCTATAGCCACTATAACTTTTTCAATCAAGATATTAGAAAAATTATTTCATAGTTTTGTCAAAGCTAAGTTATAGGACACACCCTATATATCTTATATGGCCCACCCAGTTCAACTAGGCCTACAAGATGCCACATCCCCTATCATAGAAGAACTAATTGCCTTCCACGACCATGCCTTTATAATCGTATCCCTTATTAGCTTTCTAGTATTATATATTTTATCATCAGTACTCATAACAAAATTAACTAGCACTAATATTACAGATGCCCAAGAAATAGAAACTATTTGAACAATTTTACCCGCAATTATTCTAGTCTTAATTGCCCTTCCATCCTTACGCATTCTCTATTTAACAGATGAGATTAACAACCCGTCCTTCACTATTAAATCAATTGGTCACCAATGATATTGAACCTATGAGTATACAGACTATGGGGGCCTAATCTTTAATTCCTACATACTCCCCCCGCTATTCTTAAACCCAGGAGACCTTCGGCTCCTAGAAGTTGATAACCGAGTAGTTCTCCCAATTGAAGCCCCTGTTCGTATAATAATTACATCTCAAGATGTTCTGCACTCATGAACTATCCCCACACTGGGTCTAAAAACAGATGCAGTCCCCGGACGTCTAAATCAGACAACATTTACTGCCATACGACCAGGCGTCTACTATGGACAATGCTCAGAAATCTGCGGTGCTAACCACAGCTTTATACCAATTGTTGCAGAACTAATTCCACTAAAAATTTTTGAAATAGGACCTGTATTCACCCTATAGACAAGTAACATCGCCCTATTCCTTATTCCAAGATATCCACAGGCTCACTGTACAGCTATCACAGCATTAACCTTTTAAGTTGAAGATTGAGAAGATACTCTTCTCTGCAGTGAAATGCCTCAACTAAATACATCTACATGATTTATTATCATCGTAACCATACTTCCCACACTATATATTATTATTCAACTAAAACTGCTAGATATAAACTATTATTTACCCCCGTCACAAAAAGTCTCTAAAGCGCAACTTCACAATAACCCCTGACAACTAAAATGAACGAAAATTTATTCACCTCTTTTATAGCCCCGACAATTCTAGGTTTGCCTGCTGCAATTCCCATCATTCTATTTCCCGCACTACTATTTCCAACTTCCAAACACCTCATTAACAACCGATTAATTACTATTCAACAAAATCTAATTCAACTAATTCTAAAACAAATTATAGTAATTCATAACACCAAGGGGCAAACTTGATCTTTAATACTTATATCCTTAATTACTTTTATTGCCACAACCAATCTCCTCGGACTCCTACCACACTCATTTACACCCACAGCCCAGCTATCTATAAATTTAGCTATAGCAATCCCCCTATGAGCCGGTACAGTAATTACAGGCTTTCGCTTCAAGACTAAAAGCTCTCTAGCTCACTTTTTACCGCAAGGAACACCCACACCCCTCATTCCCATACTAGTAATTATTGAAACCATCAGCTTATTTATTCAACCAGTGGCCTTAGCCGTACGCCTGACCGCCAACATTACAGCAGGCCACCTACTCATGCATCTGATTGGGAGCGCCGCACTAGCATTATCAGCCATTAATTTCCCCGCAACTTCACTCATCCTAATCCTCCTAGTGCTATTAACAATTCTAGAAATTGCAGTTGCCCTAATTCAAGCCTACGTCTTTACACTCTTAGTAAGTCTTTATTTACATGATAACACCTAATGGCTCACCAAACACACCCTTATCATATAGTTAAACCTAGCCCATGACCATTAACAGGAGCCCTCTCAGCTCTCTTAATAACATCTGGACTAATTATATGATTTCACTTTTACTCCACGACCCTACTAACACTAGGACTTGCAACCAATCTATTAACAATATACCAATGATGACGCGACGTCATCCGAGAAAGTACTTATCAAGGCCACCATACAACACCAGTCCAAAAAGGCCTTCGCTATGGAATAGTCTTATTTATTATTTCTGAGGTTTTCTTCTTTGCAGGTTTCTTCTGGGCATTCTATCACTCAAGCCTCGCCCCCACCCCTCACCTAGGAGGACACTGACCACCAACAGGTATTACTCCACTAAACCCTCTAGAAGTACCCCTCCTAAATACTTCCGTACTACTTGCATCAGGAGTCACAATCACTTGAGCCCACCACAGCCTGATAGAAGGCAACCGAAAACAAATAACTCAGGCTCTATCCACCACAATTTTACTAGGCATCTATTTCACCCTACTACAGGCCTCAGAATATTATGAAGCACCCTTTACCATCTCCGATGGCATTTATGGCTCAACATTTTTCATCGCCACCGGTTTCCACGGACTACATGTCATTATTGGATCTACATTCCTCACCGTTTGCCTTATTCGCCAGTTACTATATCATTTTACATCAAATCACCACTTCGGCTTCGAAGCCGCCGCTTGATACTGGCACTTTGTAGATGTTGTATGGCTCTTTCTCTATATCTCCATTTACTGATGAGGTTCTTATTCTTTTAGTATAACCAGTACAGCTGACTTCCAATCAGCTAGCTTCGATAATACTCGAAAAAGAATAATTAACCTAGTATTAATTCTAATAGTCAATACTCTTCTAACCTTGCTATTAATAATTGTTATATTCTGACTACCCCAACTCAACACCTATACAGAAAAAGCCAACCCCTATGAATGCGGCTTTGACCCACTAAATCCGGCCCGTATCCCTTTCTCTATAAAATTTTTCCTAGTGGCCATTACTTTTCTACTATTTGATTTAGAAATTGCCCTATTGCTTCCCCTACCATGAGCCCTTCAAACAACAAACCTTCCCGTAATGATTAAATCATCAATTATATTAATTACTATTCTAACTCTCAGCCTGGCTTACGAATGAACTCAAAAGGGATTAGATTGAACTGAATTGGTAAGTAGTTTAAACAAAACAAATGATTTCGACTCATTAGATTATGATAATCATACTAACCAAATGCCCATTATTTATATAAATATTATCCTAGCATTTATCATTTCACTCCTAGGCATATTAATTTACCGATCACACCTAATATCGTCACTACTATGTCTGGAAGGAATAATACTTTCACTATTTATCATAAGCACCATCGCAGCCCTAAACACGCACTCCCCCCTAGCTAATATTGTACCTATTGCCCTACTAGTATTTGCCGCCTGCGAAGCAGCGGTAGGCCTTGCCCTATTAGTCTCAATCTCAAATACATATGGCTTAGACCATGTTCACAACCTAAATTTACTTCAATGCTAAAAATAATTTTTCCAACAATTATATTATTACCAATAACATGATTTTCCAAAAACAGCATAATCTGAATTAACCTGACTATGCATAGCTTAATTATTAGTTTCATTCCACTTCTATTTTTTAACCAAACCAGCAATAGCCTCATCAACTATTCAAACTACCTATCCTCCGATCCACTAACAACACCCCTCCTAATATTGACCGCCTGACTCCTACCCCTCATGACTATAGCAAGTCAATATCACCTTCACAACGAAAGTCCCTCACRAAAAAAACTCTATCTTTCCATAATAATTTTTTTACAAATTTCCCTAATCATAACATTTATAGCTACAGAACTAATTCTATTTTATATTTTATTTGAAACCACCCTAATCCCCACCCTAATTATTATTACCCGATGAGGTAGTCAAGCAGAACGCCTTAACGCAGGCACATATTTCTTATTCTATACACTAGCCGGTTCTCTCCCCCTGCTAATTATATTAGTATATATTTATAACAGCCTAGGCTCACTAAATATTATTCTCCTAACACTTATAGCCCAAAAACTAACAACTACTTGAGCACACAACTTAACCTGACTAGCGTGCATAATAGCTTTTATAGTAAAAATACCCTTGTACGGCCTACACCTATGATTACCTAAGGCCCACGTTGAGGCTCCTATTGCTGGGTCAATAGTCCTTGCTGCAGTACTCCTAAAACTAGGGGGATATGGTATAATACGACTCACCCTAATCCTTGATCCCCTTACAGAATATATAGCCTACCCCTTCCTCATATTATCCCTATGAGGTATAATTATAACAAGCTCAATCTGCCTCCGACAAACAGACCTAAAAGCACTTATCGCCTATTCCTCCGTAAGTCACATAGCCCTAGTAATTGTAGCCTCTCTTATTAAAACCCCCTGAAGCTTCACTGGTGCAATCGTCCTTATAATTGCCCACGGACTCACCTCCTCTATACTATTCTGCTTAGCAAATTCAAATTATGAACGAACCCACAGCCGCATTATAATACTTTCTCGAGGACTTCAAGCACTACTTCCACTAATAGCCTTCTGATGATTCATGGCAAACCTCACAAACCTAGCTCTACCACCCACTATCAATTTAATAGGAGAACTACTCGTAGTAACAACTTCATTCTCTTGATCACATATTACCATTATACTTATGGGACTAAACATACTAATTACTGCCCTCTACTCACTACACATATTTATTTCAACCCAACGAGGAATGCTTACCCACCACATCATCAGCATAAAACCTTCCTTCACACGAGAAAATATATTAATATTTATACACCTCTCCCCTATTATTCTCTTATCTCTTAATCCTAATATCATTATAGGTCTCACCCCTTGTAAATATAGTTTAAACAAAACATTAGATTGTGAATCTAATTATAGAAATTCATCACTTCTTATTTACCGAGAAAGCTTGCAAGGACTGCTAACCCATGCTCCCGTATTTAACAAAACGGCTCTCTCAACTTTTAAAGGATGACAGTTATCCATTGGTCTTAGGAGCCAAAAATATTGGTGCAACTCCAAATAAAAGTAGTAACTATGCACGCCTCCATCATCATATTAACCTTAATTTCCCTAATTTTCCCAATTATTACAGCCTTTATTAAACCCAACAAAAAATATCTCTACCCCAACTACGTAAAAACAATTATAGCATATGCCTTTACCCTCAGCCTCCTTCCCACAACTCTATTTATTTTTCTGGACCAAGACATAATCATCTCAAACTGACATTGAACTACCATCCAATCACTAGAATTAACACTAAGCTTCAAATTAGATTATTTCTCTATATTATTTATACCAATCGCACTATTTATTACCTGGTGCATTATAGAATTCTCACTATGATATATAAGCTCAGATCCAAACATCGACCAATTCTTTAAATATCTCCTCACTTTCCTCACCACTATACTAATTTTAATTACCGCCAACAACCTATTCCAACTTTTCATCGGATGAGAAGGCGTAGGCATTATATCATTTTTATTAATTGGCTGATGACATGCTCGAACAGATGCCAACACAGCAGCCCTTCAAGCAATCTTATATAATCGCATTGGCGATATCGGCTTTATCCTAGCCATAGCATGATTCCTTTTACACTACAACTCATGAGACCTTCAACAAATGTTCATACTAGGTACCAGCCCAAGCCTACTACCCCTAATAGGCCTCCTCTTAGCTGCGACAGGTAAATCAGCCCAACTTGGCCTCCACCCTTGACTACCCTCCGCTATAGAAGGCCCAACTCCAGTATCAGCCTTACTCCATTCTAGCACCATGGTGGTTGCTGGGGTGTTTTTACTCATTCGCTTTCACCCCATAATAGAAAACAATATATCAATCCAAAGCCTAACACTATGCCTAGGGGCTATCACCACTCTATTTATAGCAATCTGCGCTTTAACACAAAATGACATTAAAAAAATCGTAGCCTTCTCCACCTCAAGCCAACTAGGACTAATAATGGTCACTATTGGCATCAACCAACCTTACCTAGCATTCCTACATATCTGCACCCACGCCTTTTTCAAAGCTATACTATTCATCTGCTCTGGTTCTATTATCCATAGCCTAAACAATGAACAAGACATTCGAAAAATAGGAGGACTATTTAAAACAATGCCCCTTACCTCAGCTTCTCTGACCATCGGCAGCCTAGCACTTACAGGCATACCATTCCTCACAGGTTTCTATTCCAAAGACCTCATCATCGAAACCGCAAACACGTCGTATACCAACGCCTGAGCCCTATCCATTACCCTCATCGCTACTTCCCTAACAAGCGCTTACAGCACCCGAACTATTATTCTCACACTAACAGGACAACCACGCTTTTCAACCTCAATCAATATTAACGAAAACAACCCAGCTCTACTGAATCCACTGAAGCGCCTAGCAATCGGCAGCATACTTGCAGGCTTCTTTATTACCAATAATGTTTCTCCCACTACACTCCCCCAATTAACAATACCCTATTATCTAAAACACTTAGCTCTATGCGTAACCACCCTAGGCTTCTTAATAGCCCTAGACTTAGCCCTTATAACCAACAACATCAAAATAAGTACTCCTTCACACATATTCAAGTTTTCCAATATATTAGGATATTTTCCCACTACAATACACCGAATAATCCCCTACCAAAATCTAATCTTAAACCAAAATATTGCCCTCCTTTTACTAGACTCAATCTGACTAGAAAAATCAATACCCAAAACAATTACGCATATTAACACTATTGCCTCCATCGCCACAACTACCCAAAAAGGTATGGTTAAACTCTATTTTCTTTCTTTCCTCATTCCCCTTGCACTAATCCTGCTCCTAATAGCATAGCCTGTTACCACGAGTAATTTCAATAACAATATAGACGCCAACAAACAATGTTCAACCAGTAACCACCACCAATCAGCGCCCATAGTCATATAAAGCCCCCGCACCAATAGAATCTTCACGAATTAACCCTGATCCCTCCCCCTCAAAAATTACTCAATTCCCTATGTTATTCAAATTTACCATCACCACTAACTCATCATATTCTAGTATCCATAAAATTAACCCTACCTCCATCGCTAGTCCCATTAAAAGACTCCCAAAAACCTCAAGCCCTGAGCCTCACGCTTCAGGGTATTCCTCAATAGCCATTGCAGTAGTATAACCAAAAACAACCATCATCCCTCCCAAATAAAATCAAAACATTATCAAACCCATATAAGTACCCCCATAATTCAAAATAATAATACAACCAATGATACCACTAACAATTAATGCTAAGCCCCCATAAATCGGAGAAGGCTTAGAAGAAAAACCAACAAACCCTATAACCAATAGTACACTCAACAAAAATAAAATATATGCCATTGTTTCCACATGGACTTTAACCACGACCAATGATATGAAAAACCATCGTTGTATTTCAACTACAAAAACATTAATGACTCCAACACGCAAATCCAATCCAATTATAAAAATAGTCAATCACGCCCTTATTGACCTACCCGCCCCCTCCAACATTTCCACATGATGAAACTTCGGCTCTCTCCTAGCAACTTGCCTACTTCTGCAAATCATCACAGGCCTATTTCTAGCAATACATTATGCACCAGACACTTCCTCTGCCTTCTCCTCGGTCGCACACATCACCCGAGACGTAAATTATGGCTGAACTATCCGCTATCTACATGCTAACGGCGCTTCCATATTTTTCATTTGCTTATTCTTACACGTAGGCCGAGGCCTATACTACGGCTCATTTCTCCTCCTCGAAACCTGAAACATCGGTATTATACTCCTACTCATAACCATAGCAACAGCCTTCATGGGCTACGTACTCCCATGGGGACAGATATCATTTTGAGGGGCAACAGTAATTACAAACTTATTATCCGCAATCCCATATATTGGAACTGACCTTGTCCAATGAATCTGAGGCGGATATTCTATTGACAATCCAACCCTCACACGATTTTTCACATTTCACTTCACCCTCCCCTTTATTATTGCAGCTTTCACTACACTACACTTACTTTTTCTACACGAAACAGGATCAAACAACCCTTGCGGAATTCCCTCAAACTCCGATAAAATTCCCTTCCACCCCTACTACACAATCAAAGACATTCTCGGCCTAGCCTTCCTCCTTCTCACCCTAATAATACTAGTATTATTTTCACCTGACCTCCTAAGCGACCCAGACAACTACACACCAGCCAACCCACTAAGCACCCCACCACACATCAAGCCAGAGTGATATTTCCTATTCGCATATGCAATTCTACGATCTGTTCCTAACAAACTAGGAGGAGTATTAGCACTCCTTATATCCATTCTTATCCTAGCAATTATACCTATACTCCACAAATCCAAACAACAAAGTATAACATTCCGCCCTCTTAGCCAACTCCTACTATGATTCCTAGTCATAACCCTACTTATCCTTACCTGAATTGGAAGCCAACCGGTAAACCAACCCTTCATCACAATCGGACAAGTAGCATCCATCACATACTTCACCACAATCTTAATTCTAATACCACTGGCCTCTCTAGTCGAAAATAATCTCCTCAAATGAACTTGCCCTTGTAGTATAAAATAATACACCGGTCTTGTAAACCGGAAACGGAGATTCTTCTCCCCAGGACAACTCAGAAAGAAAGCGCTAGCTCCACCACCAATACCCAAAACTGGTATTCTAATTTAAACTACCTTCTGTATTCTATGGGGGTATGATTCTTAAAGGACAGTTTAAGTACTAATCTAGTTTCACATGCCCCTATGTAATTCGTGCATTACTGCTAGCCACCATGAATATTATATAGTACTATAATTGGTTCACTGTACATAGAACATGATATTACATCCTTACTAGAAAGCTATTCAGGCACATGCTTACAAGCAAGAACACTCCTGAACGTAACAACTGTTATACATATCTTCAAGTACCAAAGGACAATGATATTCCCTTAGAATATCAACCGAGTCAGATTATTCATTAACGTACATAGTACATTAAGTCCTTTATCGAGCATAGCACATCCAGATTGAGCAACCCTTATCATTCCCCATCAATACGAGCATACCTCGGTCAATTAGGAATCCCTTGTTAACCATCCTCCGTGAAATCAATATCCCGCACAAGAGTGCTACTCTCCTTGTACCTGGCCCATACCTCGTGGGGGTAGCTATAACTGACGTCTAAAGGACATCTGGTTCTTACCTCAAGGCCATATTACCAAGACCGCCCACACGTTCCCCTTAAATAAGACATCTCGATGGATCACGGGTCTATCACCCTATTAACCAGTCACGGGAGCTCTCCATGCATTTGGTATCTTTTATCTCTGGTCTGCACGCAACCCCATTGCAGAATGCTGGTCACACCACAATAAGTCCTGCCCCTCCTGTCTTTGATTCCTGGTACATGCTAGTTGTTGACCGCACCTACGTTCCATATTCTAGCTCCACCCGCAATGATACAAGGTGTTATTTAATTCATGCTTGTAAGACATACAAATAACTAACTATACACTTTTTATCACGCTAACCAAGTTAAGTCTAACCACAGCAAGCCTCACTCAAACCCCCCCTCCCCCACCTCCGATCTTTTTACACAAATTTACCTTTGCCAAACCCCAAAAACAAAGGCATACCACCCAGTCGGAGAATTTTTTTCATCTTTTAGGTATGCATTCTCCAACTGCCATTTCCTCAACTAACAAAAATTTACTTCATTTACCGCCCTTCACACTCCTGAAGGGACCTATCCCCAAATAATTATCCACTATCAAACCTACACCCCGTTATTACAACCCCAAAGATATCTATCAGCACCCCATTAACC